TTCCATCATAACTCTCATATCCTCCATAGTTATAGGGCAGTAAGACTCCAGGTTCTCACAAACAAAAAAAAGAGAATCGTTATTTTCTCACTCCTCATTTTAGTGGTTAATCATCCTGGTACTTGTGATTAGATCCATATGCTTATTCTGATATGAAATGAAATATTCAAATGATTTTTCATCGAATGACTATTCATCTATTGTATTTTCATGGAAATAGGGACAAGAAGATTCTATGAAAAAATGGTGGTTCAATTCGACGTTGTCTAAAGGGAAATTCGAATACAGGCGTGGTCTAAGTAAATCAATCGCAAGGTTTGGGCCTCCTATTGAAAATACCGGTGTAAGCGAAGATCCGGTTAGAACTGATACAGATAAAAATATTCATAGTTGGAGTGAGAGTTCTAGTTACAGTAATGTTGATCCTTTAGTGGGTGTCAGGGACATTCGGAATTTGATCTCTGATGACACCTTTTTAGTTAGCGATAGTAATAGGGATATTTATTCTATCTATTTTGATATTCAAAATAAAATTTTTGAGATTGACAATGATCCCTCTTTCCTGAGTGAACTAGAGAGTTCTTTTTTTTATTATTGGAATTTTATTTCTCTTTGGAATACTCACATTAATAGTTGCATTGACTCTTATCTTCGTTCTCAAATCCGTATTGAGGCCCCCATTTTAAGTCGTAGTGACAATTCCTGCGAGAGCTACATTTATAGTTACATTTGGGGTGAAAGTGAAAATAGTAATGAGGGGGGCTGCTCCAATATAAGAACTTTCGAGAATACTATTGATTTCAATATAACAGAAAATTCAACGAATTCCGATTTCGATACAGATTTCGATACAGATTCCGATTTCGATACAGATTTCGATACAGATTTAGATCCTAATTACGATTTCGACCCTAATTCCGATACCGATTTCGATACCGATTCCGATACTCATTCCGATACCGATTCGGATACAGAAAATTTGACTCATTCCGATACTCATTCCGATACCAAGTCGACTCGAAAATTGAAATATAGGCATTTATGGGTTCAATGCGAACATTGTTATGGATTAAATTATAAAAAATTTTTTAAGTCCAAAATGAATATTTGTGAACAATGCGGAGCTCATTTGAAAATGCATAGTTCAGATCGAATCGACCTTTTGCTTGATCCAGACACTTGGGCTCCTATGAATGAAGGCCTGGTTTCTCTGGATCCTATTGAATTTCATTCGGAGGAAGACCCTTATAAAGATCGTATTGCTTCTTATCAAAGAGAGACAGGATTATCCGAAGCTGTTCAAACGGGCACAGGTCAACTAAACGGTATTCCCGTAGCAATTGGAATTATGGATTTTCAGTTTATGGGGGGTAGTATGGGATCCGTAGTCGGCGAGAGAATCACCCGTTTGATCGAGTATGCTACCAATCAATTTTTACCTCTTATTCTAGTGTGTGCTTCCGGAGGGGCACGTATGCAAGAAGGGAGTTTGAGCTTGATGCAAATGGCTAAAATATCTTCTGCTTTATATGATTATCAATCAAATAAAAAGTTATTCTATGTATCTATCCTTACATCTCCCACGACGGGTGGTGTGACGGCTAGCTTTGGGATGTTGGGGGATATCATTATTGCAGAACCTGATGCCTACATCGCATTCGCAGGTAAAAGAGTAATTGAACAAACATTGAATATTGAAGTACCTGAAGGTTCACAAACGGCTGAATATTTATTCGATAAGGGCTTATTCGATCCAATTGTACCACGCAATCCTTTAAAGGGTGTTTTGAGTGAGTTATTGAATTTTCACGGTTTTGTTCCTTTGAATTTGCAAGTAATGAATATTCATAATTAATATTTATTTCGGTAGAGCCCTAAATGAAATTTGTTTATTTGTAGTGAAGAAATAGTGAGTTTATCTGAATCAAAGTAAAAAAATTTGTCAATTGTAGAAAGAATCGTGCGGACAATTTTTTTTATATCAATATTCCTGATTACTAATCAGGAACCCCCTATGAACAAGACGAAAAAAAAAAGCATCCTTATGCAATGCGCAGCGCAATTCCAATTAGTCAAATAAATTTTATTTTTCCTTCTTGTATAGAAAAGAAAGATACTCTTTCTACTATATCTCCCGAGAAATCTTTAGTTTGACTAAGAATCCACGTTGTTGAATCGAATCCTAATGAATCTTTCGGGAATTTGTTTCTAAGAAATAGAAAATCAAAACGGAAATAAAAATGAGAATTCAAATTTAACGACAAGAATGGATTATCATAGATCTATTTTTGTATTTCATGTAGAAAGATGAAGATGAATAAGTCTCATTTATTAAATTATACACTCCTTGCACTTATTTATTATATATACTCACTTAGATATACTTAGTATAATTATATACGAATTATAATTATTATAAGATATCTTTATAACAATAACAGGTACAAATATTCCATCGAGGTACCCCATTCTATGACAGACTTCCCCTCTATTTTTGTGCCTTTAGTGGGCCTAGTATTTCCGGCAATTGCAATGGCTTCTTTATCTCTTCATGTTGAAAACAACAAGATTGTTTAGATCCAATGGGTCCGAACCTGATCTATTCTTTTCAATTAAGAAAGACTTCGATATAGATAATACAGATATCTCTTTAATATAGTAGGGTAATGCGGCTTCTTGCGAACAGAAATGAAGGATTTCTTTTGTATGGCTAAATATATGATATGGATAAATGAGTTATGGCTATTTTCATCGGAATCGGGACGGATAGCTGAAATAGAAAGTCAATCTATCTATATGTAGATATATCCATAGGAGATCATAGAAATTGGATGTTATTATTTTAGCCCTAAGCAATTCGATGAATTACTTCGCAAGGGGTACATCAGAATGGCGCTAGTTGATGAGAGTTACTTCGGAAACAAAAAAAGCAAAGTCAAATCCATTTGGACTATTTTCTAAATTCCAATAAAATGCAACCGGATCTAGTATGAGTTGGCGATCAGAACATATATGGATAGAACTTATAGTGGGGTCTCGGAAAATAAGTAATTTCGTCTGGGCCTTTATCCTTTTTTTAGGTTCATTAGGATTCGTATTGGTTGGAACTTCCAGTTATCTCGGTAAGAATTTGATATCTTTAGTTTCCTCTCAGCAAATCCAGTTTTTTCCACAGGGGATCGTGATGTCTTTCTACGGAATAGCGGGTCTCTTTATTAGTTCTTATTTGTGGTGCACAATTTCGTGGAATGTGGGTAGTGGCTATGATCGATTCGATAGAAAAGAAGGAATAGTGTGTATTTTTCGTTGGGGATTCCCTGGAAAAAATCGTCGTATCTTCCTACGATTCCGTATGAAAGATATTCAATCCATCAGAATTGAAGTTAAAGAGGGTATTTATGCTCGGCGTGTCCTTTATATGGAAATAAAAGGGCAGGGGGCCATTCCCTTGACGCGTAGTGATGATAATTTGACTCCGCGAGAAATTGAGCAAAAAGCTGCCGAATTGGCCTATTTCTTGCGCGTACCAATTGAAGTTTTTTGAAATTTACTTGAACTGAAGAATAAACTCTTTCTCCGCAGTAGGGAAACAATTCAAGAATTCTCTTTTTTGCTCTAGCATAGCTTAAAGTTTTTTCAAAACGTGCATTCGAGTTAAAGTAGACGTATGCGGAACAGCGAGAAAAAAACACTTTTCTTGTTCGAAAATCATTAAAAAACAAGTAACAAATCGAAATAATGGGTTCATCTAGCATATCAAAACATTTCGGAATAAAGAATTGATCTTCTTATTTTCAATATGAATTAATTGATACGTTAGATACATATAGATCTTGTAAATTCTCTCTCTTTTTTTTTGTCAATCGAGCTTTCTTTTTTTTTTTTCTTTTGTGTTTTTTAATCATGAAAGGGTTGGATTTCTTCTAACGAGAACATTTATGTATTAGTTTTCCACTCATTTGTGATCAAAACAATATTCTTCAAAAATAAATTTCCATTTTTCCTGGATTATTACTGTGGGTAACCGACGCATTTTTTTTTTTTCGAAATGGGATTTTTTCTATTTTGATCGAAAGGGGATTCCTTTGGCTCGAAATCAAAATAATATTCATTACTTGACGTGGGTGGTTCTTTCTGGGATTCATTGAAAAAGCTTCGAATCTTATCAATTGAGGTATCTGGAAACAATATTTTTAAAATGATTTCTTCATTCGAAGTGGGCTCTTATTCTATTTCTGTATTCTTTCTAGATTCAAGTACTAACCGCCGAATTACAAAAAAAAAGTGGGGAATAGATTCATAGGCTCGCGGCCTTGTAATAGAACTTATGGTTGATAGAAAAAGATTAGAGCGCAGAGATTCGTCGAAGGGGGTGGGTTCATTAACAAGTCAAATTCAAAGATGAAAAAATGGCAAAAAAAAAAGCATTTCTTCCGCTTCTATATCTTACATCTATAGTCTTTTTTCCCTGGTGGATCTCCCTCTTATTTAATAAAGGTCTTGAATCTTGGGTTACTAATTGGTGGAATACTAGGCAATCGGAAACTTTTTTGACTGATATGCAAGAAAAGAGTATTCTAGACAAATTCATAGAATTAGAAGAACTCTTACTCTTGGACGAAATGATAAACGAATACCCGGAAGCACATCTACAAACACTTCGTATAGGAATCCACAAAGAAATGGTCCACTTGATCAAGATGCGCAATGAGGATCATATCCATACAATTTTGCACTTATCGACAAATATAATCTGTTTCATTATTTTCCGGGGTTATTCTATTCTGGGTAATAAAGAACTTCTCATTCTTAACTCTTGGATGCAAGAATTCCTATATAACTTAAGTGACACAATAAAAGCTTTTTCTATTCTTTTATTAACTGATTTATGTATCGGATTCCACTCGCCCCATGGTTGGGAACTAATGATTGCTTATGTCTACAAAGATTTTGGATTTGCTCATAACGATCAAATTATATCTGGTCTTGTTTCTACTTTTCCAGTCATTCTAGATACAATTTTCAAATATTGGATTTTTCGTTATTTAAATCGTGTATCACCATCACTTGTAGTGATTTATCATTCAATGAATGACTGATAATATTTTACATAAGCAAAACGTTTCAAGACGGACTTACCCTTTCGACCCGTACGAGGATTTCTCCTACTCCAATATTCCAGTAAAATTATTTCAGTAAATAGCAGAATTGCAGAATTGTGGATAGGGACTATACAAGCAACCCACCTAATCTTATTGTAGAAATTTTCGGGATCAATCATTGGACCATGCAAATGAAAAATACCTTTTCTTGGATAAAGAAAGAGATTACTCGATCTATTTCCCTATCACTGATGATATATATCATAACTCGGACATCCATTTCAAACGCATATCCCATTTTTGCACAACAGGGTTATGAAAATCCACGAGAAGCGACTGGACGTATTGTATGTGCGAATTGCCATTTAGCTAATAAGCCCGTGGATATTGAGGTTCCACAAGCGGTACTTCCGGATACTGTGTTTGAAGCAGTTGTTAGAATTCCTTATGATAGGCAAGTAAAACAAGTTCTTGCTAATGGTAAAAAAGGGGGTTTGAATGTGGGCGCTGTTCTTATTTTACCCGAGGGGTTTGAATTAGCCCCCCCCGATCGTATTTCACCCGAGATGAAAGAAAGGATAGGCAATCCGTCTTTTCAGAGCTATCGCCCCACTCAAAAAAATATTCTTGTTATAGGTCCCGTTCCCGGCCAGAAATATAGTGAAATAACCTTTCCTATTCTTTCTCCGGACCCCGCTACTAATAAAGATGCTTACTTCTTAAAATACCCCATATATGTCGGCGGAAATAGAGGAAGGGGACAGATTTATCCCGACGGGAGCAAGAGTAACAATACAGTTTATAATGCTACAGCCGCTGGGATAGTAAGTAAAATAATACGAAAAGAAAAAGGGGGGTATGAGATAACCATAACAGATGCCTCGGATGGGCGTCAAGTGGTTGATATAATCCCCTCAGGACCCGAACTTCTTGTTTCAGAGGGCGAATCTATCAAACTTGATCAGCCATTAACGAGTAATCCTAATGTGGGTGGGTTTGGGCAAGGGGATGCAGAAGTAGTACTTCAAGATCCATTACGTGTCCAAGGCCTTTTGTTCTTCTTGGCATCTGTTATTTTGGCACAAATCTTTTTGGTTCTTAAGAAGAAACAGTTTGAGAAGGTTCAATTGTCTGAAATGAATTTCTAGATTCGCGGATTTATCAGCATTAAGTTCGTAAAAAGAATAAAACTCTTGTTGGCAGTTAAGTTATGTATGATCAAAAAAATGATGAACAACTTTCTTCTTCTTTATATTCTTTTTCTACCCGGGGTCGGTAATTAGTTGTACCGCATTCCTAGTCATAGTAGATTATGAAGAATACCATTTGAATTTATCCCTTCTTTTTTTTTTTCAAGACAAATCAAATTGGAGCTGCACGACTATGTCATTATTGTCAGATTCAAATGTCATAGAATGTATCAATAGTTTTCTATTCTTTCTAAGAAAACCAAATCGAAAATTCCACGGGATACTAACCATAAGATAAGCACGGGAAGAATTTAAAGCAAAGCATTATTCGTCTTCTTAGTCTTTGACACAAGAAAGGAATGGGTAAAGTTCCTTTCTTGTGTCGGCATAATACTCGTTTTTGATCCTCAAAAATGACTATACTGGTCTTACCAATCACTGTTCTTTGGTTCCGCTTTTTACAGGTTTATCAGAACCTTTTTTCGATCTAAATATTTATTACGTATTTCATTTAATGAATATAAAAAATGAATATAAAAAAAAGTAGTGAACAAACAAAAAAGGAAGGAAAGGCAAATTTTTTCAGAAAATAGAACTTATTTGATGAGCTACTAAATGAAATCGCGCTAAATAGGGTAAGGGTCTCTCAGAAAGGAATTCTAGGATTGGCATTCAGGAAAACCAAATTGAGCAATTCAATTCCTTCGTGCTTCTTACTTTAAAAGTTTCTATCGAGACTATTATCAAGTAAGAGATGTTTTAAATCCATTAATAAAAATAAAGTTTTCAAAAACCATTCTTTTTTCATAAAAAAATGAAAGGAAGTTTTTAAAACATTGGGGAAGGTGATCCATTTTATCATTTAGATGAAAAAAATTTTCATTATGAAAGCTTAAGAACACGAGGGGGTCCTGCATTCTTAAGCTTTCGTGTCTTCAACTTAGTTCATCGGATTCTTATATTTATTATTAGAGAGATGAGCCTAACCCGGAGTATGCACCATAAAAGAAAATACCTATTAAACCGATCACAAGAATACCGGCTACAGTACCTATTATCCAAAGAGGAATCCTTCCAGTAGTATCGGCCATTTATCCCGCTTCCCTCCACCATTTCATCAAGTTGTCATGCTAGAGACATAAACAGTCATAGATAAGTATTAGATACGATCCTTCCGAATGGGATAAGAGAATTTCTACTATTAATTA